GCTTACGTAGCTTATATAAAGCACAGCACTGAAGATGCTGAGATGAGCCCTAAAAAGCTCCGAAAGCACAAAGGTTTGGTCCTAGCCTTACAATCAACTTTTTCTGAACTTACACATGCAAGCATCCGCACTCCTGTGAAAATGCCCTTAAGCCTCTTTAACAGGGGATAAGGAGCTGGTATCAGGCACTATTTTAAGCCCATGACACCTTGCTATGCCACACCCACAAGGGAACTCAGCAGTGATAAACATTGAACATGAGCGAGACAAAGCTCGATTCAGTTACAGTTTATAGAGTTGGTCAATCTCGTGCCAGCCGCCGCGGTTATACGAGAAACTCAAGTTGATTATTTTCGGCGTAAAGCGTGATTAAGGTAACTATAAACTAGAGTCAAACTCCAACCAAGCTGTCGCACGCTTTCGTTGGTCTGAAGAACATTCACGAAAGTAACTCTACCCCCCCCCCCCACTTGAATTCACGACCGCTAGGAAACAAACTGGGATTAGATACCCCACTATGCCTAGCCATAAACTTTGACTATTTACGCAAAAATCCGCCAGGGGACTACGAGCCTAAGCTTAAAACCCAAAGGACTTGGCGGTGCTCCAAACCCACCTAGAGGAGCCTGTTCTATAATCGATACCCCTCGCTAAACCTCACCACTTCTTGCCAAACCCGCCTATATACCACCGTCGCCAGCCCACCTCGTGAGAGACTCCTAGTAGGCTTAATGATTAAACATCAACACGTCAGGTCAAGGTGTAGCATATGAAGTGGAAAGAAATGGGCTACATTTTCTATACCTTAGAATAAACGAAAGATCTCTATGAAATCAGATCGGAAGGCGGATTTAGCAGTAAAGAGAAACAAGAGAGTTCTCTTTAAAACGGCCCTGGAGCGCGCACACACCGCCCGTCACCCTCTTCTACAAATCACATTATTTAAATAAACACATAACAAATACTAAGAAGAGGCAAGTCGTAACATGGTAAGCACACCGGAAGGTGTGCTTGGAACCAAAGTATAGCTTAACCAAAGCCTCTCGCTTACACCGAGACAATATCTGTTAAACCCGGATTACTTTGAGCCAAAAACCTAGCATTCCATAATAAACAAACAAATAACTTCATCCACATTAATCACTAATTAAACCATTTTAAAATTTTAGTATAGGCGATAGAAACAAGTCTTAATAGCTACAGAAAAAGTACCGCAAGGGAAAGGTGAAATAGAAATGAAATAACTAACAAAGCAACAAAAAGCAGAGAATAAGCCTCGTACCTTTTGCATAATGGTCTAGCCAGTCCTAATCAAGCAAAAAGAATTTCAGTTTGACCACCCGAAACTAAGCGAGCTACTCCGAGACAGCTTTATAGAGCAAACCCGTCTCTGTGGCAAAAGAGTGGGAAGATCTCCGAGTAGGGGTGACAGACCAAACGAGCCTAGTGATAGCTGGTTGCTCAGGAAACGAATATTAGTTCAACCCTAAAACAGGTTTTTTAACAAACAAAGTAAAAAGTCAACTTAGGATTTATTCAATCAGGGTACAGCCTGATTGAAACAGGGTACAACCTACAATACTGGGTAAAGATTATAATCCTTAAGGGAACTGAGTCAGTGGGCCTAAAAGCAGCCACCTGAAAAGAAAGCGTCAAAGCTCGCTCAACATAAAACCCTTTAATTAGTATAGCAAATTCTAAACCCATAATTTATACTGAGCTGTTCTATATTAATATAGAAGCACTTATGCTAGAACTAGTAATGTGAATACACAATTCTCCAAAAATGTAAGTGTAAATCAGATCGAATAAGTCGCTGATACTTAACGTCCTCTTTGAGATCCTTGCAGCAACAAAACAAGAAAACCATGCACTAAACACCGTTAATCTAACACAAGAACATTTAAGGAAAGATTAAAAGACGCAGAAGGAACTCGGCAAATTATGAACCCCGCCTGTTTACCAAAAACATCGCCTCTTGCCAACAACCATGTATAAGAGGTCCAGCCTGCCCAGTGACTATATGTTCAACGGCCGCGGTATTCTGACCGTGCAAAGGTAGCGTAATCACTTGTCTTTTAAATAAAGACTGGTATGAACGGCACCACGAAGGTTCAACTGTCTCCTGCATCCAATCCATTAAACTGACCTCCCCGTGCAGAGGCGGGGATGTAACCATAAGACGAGAAGACCCTATGGAGCTTTAAACTAAAGGCAACTGCCAAACTATTTTACCCATAAGGAAAAACTACTAAACAAGCAGAAATTGACCTAAAGTTTTCGGTTGGGGCGACCATGGAGAATAAAAAATCCTCCTTGAAGAATAGGGCTTACAACCCTTAACCAAGAACCACCATTCTAAGTAACAAAATTTATGACTGCAATTGATCCAGTCCTACTGATCAACGAACCAAGTTACCCTAGGGATAACAGCGCAATCCATTTCAAAAGTTCCTATCGACAAATGGGTTTACGACCTCGATGTTGGATCAGGGCATCCCAGTGGTGCAGCCGCTACTAAAGGTTCGTTTGTTCAACGATTAAAGCCCTACGTGATCTGAGTTCAGACCGGAGTAATCCAGGTCAGTTTCTATCTATGAAGTATTTTTTCTAGTACGAAAGGACCGAGAAAATGAGGCCAATGTTTAAATAAGCCTCCCTCTATATCAATGAAAACAACTAAATTGAAAATAGAACTAATATACTGCCCAAGACCAGGGCTAGCTAGCGTGGCAGAGCCCGGCTAATGCGAAAGACCTAAGCTCTTTTCACCAGGGGTTCAAATCCCCTCGCTAACTATGTTGACTATTATTACCCATTTAATTAACCCACTTCTCTATATGATCCCAGTACTTCTAGCAGTAGCATTCCTAACTTTAATCGAACGAAAAGTCTTAGGCTATATACAACATCGTAAAGGTCCTAACATTGTAGGACCAACAGGTCTACTTCAACCAATTGCAGACGGAGTCAAGCTATTTATTAAAGAACCCATCCGACCCTCTACCTCTTCCCAAACCCTATTCCTAATCGCACCCACTATAGCTCTGGCTCTAGCCATATCCATTTGGGCCCCCCTTCCTATGCCATTTTCATTAGCAGATTTAAACCTGGGTATCCTGTTTATTCTAGCCTTATCAAGCCTCACAGTATACACCATTCTCGGGTCAGGGTGATCATCAAATTCTAAATATGCTCTAATTGGAGCTCTGCGAGCAGTTGCACAAACTATTTCTTATGAGGTAACACTCGGATTAATCCTCCTCTGTATAATTCTTCTAGCTGGCGGGTTCACCTTGTACAACTTCAACACAACACAAGAACAAATATGATTAGTCATTCCAGGATGACCAATAGCAGCAATATGATATATTTCTACACTAGCAGAAACAAACCGGGCACCCTTTGATCTCACAGAGGGAGAATCTGAACTAGTTTCAGGCTTTAATGTTGAGTACGCAGGGGGACCATTTGCCTTGTTCTTTCTAGCCGAATACGCCAACATTTTAATAATAAACACATTATCTGCCATCCTGTTTTTAGGATCTTCATTCATAAATCACCCAGAGCTAACAACAATTTCTCTAATAATTAAATCATCCATCTTATCCATAGTATTCCTATGGGTGCGAGCATCATACCCACGATTTCGATATGATCAACTCATGCACTTAGTATGAAAAAATTTTCTTCCAATCACACTAGCAATAACATTATGGCATATCTCACTACCAATTTCCTTGCTAGGCCTACCATCACAAACCTAGGAAATGTGCCCGAAAGTCAGGGATCACTTTGATAGAGTGAAACATATGGGTTCAAACCCCATCATCTCCTTAGAAAGACAGGAATTGAACCTGCACCTGAGAGATCAAAACCCTCCGTACTCCCACTATACCACTCTCTAGTAAAGTCAGCTAAAAAAGCTTTTGGGCCCATACCCCAAACATGTTGGTTAAACCCCTTCCTTTACTAATGAACCCGATCACCCTCTCAATTGTACTTACCAGCCTTGCCTTGGGAACAATCTTTACCGTATCAAGTAGTCATTGACTTCTTGCCTGAATAGGTCTTGAAATCAACACACTAGCAATTATCCCCCTTATGACTCAATATAAACACCCTCGAGCCATTGAAGCCTCAACAAAATACTTCTTGACACAAGCAGCAGCTTCAGCACTTCTTCTCTTCTCTAGCCTAAATAATGCCTGACTAACCGGAGAGTGATCAATTTTAGACCTAACAAATCCGCTATCGTGCGCAACTATGACTATTGCAATCTGCATAAAACTAGGACTGGCACCATTCCACTTCTGACTTCCAGAAGTCCTTCAAGGATTAAGCCTCACTACAGGTTTAATCCTATCAACATGACAAAAACTAGCCCCAATAGCTATTTTATACCAGATTTCTCCAATACTAAGCACACCGCTCCTGCTTACAATTGGCCTAACATCAACACTAGTTGGTGGATGAGGTGGACTAAATCAAACCCAATTACGAAAGATCCTAGCTTTTTCATCTGTTGCACACCTAGGTTGAATAGTCTCTATTCTTCCATTTTCACCTCAGCTGATAATCCTTAACCTAGCTATTTATCTAATTATAACCTCTACCATATTTTTGACACTAATAACCATCTCATCAACAAAAATTTCATCTCTAGCCACTTCGTGATCTAAGTCCCCCACCACCACAGCACTATCTCTCCTCACCCTTCTATCTCTAGGCGGCCTCCCGCCTCTCTCGGGATTCTTACCAAAATGACTTATTCTCCAAGAATTAACTAATCAAAATACAACTATTTTAGCCACAATATTAGCCCTTTCAGCACTACTTAGCTTATTTTTTTACTTACGCCTAACATACGTCGTTACACTAACATCATCACCTAACACATCTAATATAACCATTACATGACGACACCACTCTAAACAACCAACCATTTTATTAGCAATTTCACTTATCTTGTCCTCATTTATTATCCCAATCTCACCATTAATGGTGATATAGAGATTTAAGTTAACCAGACTAAGGGCCTTCAAAGCCCTAAGCAGGAGTTAAAATCTCCTAATCTCTGTATTAAGGCTTGCAGGACTCTATCCCACATCAACTGAATGCAACTCAAACACTTTAATTAAGCTAAAGCCTTTCTAGAAAGACGGGCTTCGATCCCGCAACATTTTAGTTAACAGCTAAACGCTTAATCCAACGAGCTTCATTCTACTTCTCCCGTTTTTACAAACAAGGAAACGGGAGAAGCCCCGGCAAACTTTCATTTGCTTCTCGAGATTTGCAATCTGGTATGTCAAACACCGCAGGACTTGGAAAGAAGAGGACTTGAACCTCTGTGTACGGGGCTACAACCCGCCGCCTATTACTCGGCCACCTTACCTGTGGCAATTACTCGTTGACTGTTCTCAACAAATCACAAAGACATTGGCACCCTTTACTTAGTTTTTGGTGCTTGAGCAGGGATGGTCGGAACCGCTCTTAGCCTCTTAATTCGAGCAGAATTAAGCCAACCAGGAACCCTACTTGGAGATGACCAAATTTATAATGTTATCGTTACAGCACATGCCTTTATTATAATCTTCTTCATAGTTATGCCTATTATAATTGGAGGCTTCGGTAACTGATTAGTTCCTTTAATAATTGGAGCCCCAGATATGGCATTCCCTCGGATAAATAACATGAGCTTCTGACTCCTCCCACCATCCTTCCTTCTCTTATTAGCATCATCTGGGGTTGAAGCAGGGGCTGGAACAGGTTGAACTGTTTACCCACCTTTAGCCGGAAACCTAGCACATGCCGGAGCATCAGTTGATTTAACAATTTTTTCTCTTCATTTAGCTGGTGTATCATCCATTCTAGGAGCAATTAATTTTATTACAACAACAATTAATATAAAACCTCCAGCCATATCACAATACCAAACACCACTATTTGTTTGATCAGTATTAATCACTGCTGTGCTCTTACTTCTCTCTCTCCCTGTTTTAGCTGCAGGAATCACAATACTTCTAACCGATCGAAACCTAAACACAACCTTCTTTGACCCTGCTGGCGGTGGTGATCCTGTACTCTATCAACACCTATTTTGATTCTTTGGGCATCCAGAGGTATACATTCTTATTTTACCAGGATTTGGCATGATCTCTCATATTGTAACCTACTACTCGGGAAAAAAAGAACCTTTTGGTTATATGGGAATAGTATGAGCAATAATGTCAATCGGGCTTCTAGGATTTATTGTCTGAGCCCACCACATATTTACAGTTGATCTTAACGTAGACACTCGAGCCTATTTTACATCAGCAACAATAATTATTGCTATCCCTACTGGTGTAAAAGTATTTAGCTGACTGGCTACTATACACGGGGGAACAATTAAATGAGATGCTCCAATATTGTGAGCCCTTGGTTTCATTTTTTTATTTACCGTAGGCGGCCTAACAGGCATTGTCCTTGCCAACTCATCATTAGATATTATACTTCATGATACTTATTATGTAGTAGCACACTTCCACTATGTCCTTTCCATAGGAGCTGTATTTGCTATTATGGGAGGATTCGTCCATTGATTCCCCCTATTTACTGGTTATACACTGCACGAGACATGAGCAAAAATCCATTTTGGGGTAATATTTGCTGGTGTAAATTTAACCTTCTTCCCCCAACACTTCCTTGGCCTAGCTGGAATGCCTCGACGATATTCTGATTACCCAGATGCATACACATTATGAAACACTGTTTCATCTGTCGGATCCCTTATCTCTCTAGTGGCTGTAATTATGATAATATTTATTATCTGAGAAGCATTTGCAGCTAAACGAGAAGTCTCATTAACAGAACTAACATCAACAAACATCGAATGACTTCACGGCTGCCCACCCCCATACCACACCTTTGAGGAACCGGCCTTTGTTCAAATTCAACCAACCAATAATTAAAACGAGAAAAGAGGGAATCGAACCCCCATGTTCTGATTTCAAGTCAGTCGCATCACCACTCTGCCATTTTCTTACTAATGAACCATTCGAGATGTTAGTAAAATATTACACCCCCTTGTCAAGGTGGAATTGTTGGTTAAACCCCAGCACATCTCAACATGGCACACCCATCACAATTAGGTTTTCAAGACGCAGCCTCCCCAATCATAGAAGAATTACTACACTTCCACGACCACACGCTAATAGCCGTTTTTCTTATTAGTACGCTTGTCCTTTATATCATCACCATCATGATAACTACTAAATTAACTAATACGAACTCTATAGACGCCCAAGAAATTGAGATAGTATGAACCATTATACCAGCCATTATCCTTATTATGATCGCCCTCCCCTCCCTTCGTATTTTGTATTTGATGGATGAAGTTAACGATCCACATCTGACAATTAAAGCAATCGGCCATCAATGATATTGAAGCTATGAATACACAAACTATGAAGACCTATCATTTGACTCATATATGGTCCCCACTAATGACCTTACCCCAGGACAATTCCGACTACTAGAGGTTGATAACCGGATAGTGGTTCCGATAGAGTCCCCAACTCGACTACTAGTAACAGCCGAAGACGTTCTGCACTCCTGAGCTGTTCCCTCTTTAGGTGTAAAAACAGATGCAATCCCAGGACGATTAAACCAAACATCATTTATCGCCACTCGTCCTGGAGTGTTTTATGGACAATGTTCAGAAATTTGCGGAGCCAACCACAGCTTTATACCTATCGTAGTTGAAGCGGTTCCCCTTACCGATTTTGAAAACTGATCTTCATCAATACTAGAAGCTTCACTAAGAAGCTAAATAGGGTATAAGCAACAGCCTTTTAAGCTGTAGACTGGTGACCCCCAACCACCCTTAGTGATATGCCACAATTAAACCCCGGCCCATGATTTCTAATCTTAATCTTCTCTTGATTTGTCCTTTTAACAATTATCCCCCCAAAAGTATTAAAACATAAAGCATTTAATGAACCCACCACACAAACTACAGAAAAATCTAAACCTAACCCTTGAACCTGACCGTGAACCTAAGCTTCTTTGACCAATTTATGAGCCCTGTAATTTTAGGTATTCCACTTATCGCCATTGCAATACTTGTCCCATGATTATTATTCCCCAACCCATCTAACAAATGACTAAATAACCGACTAATTACTTTACAATCATGATTTATTCACAACTTCACCAAACAAATTTTATTGCCGATTAATACGCCAGGACATAAATGAGCATTACTCTTAACATCCTTAATACTTCTGCTTATATCCCTTAACCTTTTAGGATTATTACCATACACCTTTACACCAACCACTCAACTGTCCTTAAATATAGGCTTGGCTGTTCCACTATGATTGGCAACAGTAATTATCGGCATACGAAATCAACCAACCATTGCATTAGGACACCTTCTCCCAGAAGGAACACCAACACCTCTTATTCCTGTACTAATTATTATTGAAACAATTAGCCTTTTTATCCGACCATTGGCTTTAGGTGTTCGACTTACCGCTAATTTAACAGCTGGACACCTATTAATTCAACTAATTGCTACAGCAGCTTTCGTGCTACTTTCAATTATACCCACCGTCGCCATCCTAACATCAATTGTTCTATTCCTGTTAACACTCCTGGAAATCGCCGTTGCAATAATTCAAGCATACGTATTCGTCTTACTTTTAAGCCTCTATCTACAAGAAAACGTCTAATGGCACACCAAGCACACGCCTACCACATAGTAGACCCAAGCCCTTGACCACTTACAGGAGCTGTTGCAGCTCTTCTTTTAACATCAGGCTTAGCCATATGATTCCACTTTGGATCAATAATTCTTCTCACACTAGGCCTAATTACCATGGTTTTAACAATAATTCAATGATGACGAGATGTAATCCGAGAAGGAACATTCCAAGGACACCACACACCACCTGTCCAAAAAGGCTTACGATATGGAATAATTTTATTTATCACATCAGAAGTCTTCTTCTTTATCGGATTTTTCTGAGCATTTTACAACTCAAGCTTAGCCCCAACATATGAGCTTGGAGAATGCTGACCACCAACAGGGATCACCCCACTGAACCCATTTGAAGTCCCCCTTCTTAATACAGCTGTACTACTAGCTTCAGGGGTCACTGTGACATGAGCTCATCATAGCATCATGCACGGAGACCGAAAAGAAGCAATCCAATCACTAGCCTTAACAATCCTTCTTGGACTCTACTTCACAGCCCTTCAAGCCATAGAATATTACGAAGCCCCATTCACAATTGCAGACGGAGTTTATGGATCAACATTTTTTGTAGCAACTGGGTTCCACGGCCTCCATGTTATTATCGGCTCTTTATTTTTGTCTGTTTGTTTAATACGACAAATTCAATACCATTTTACATCTAAGCACCACTTCGGCTTTGAGGCAGCCGCATGATACTGACATTTTGTTGACGTAGTCTGATTATTCCTTTACGTATCAATTTACTGATGAGGATCATACTTTCTTAGTATTAACCAGTACACGTGACTTCCAATCACAAAGTCTCAGTTAAAATCTGAGAGAAAGTAATGACAGCCACTATTTTAACAATTGCTCTAGCTTTATCAACCATCTTAGCAATCCTAAGTTTTTGACTCCCACAGATCACACCAGATTTAGAAAAACTCTCCCCATATGAATGCGGATTTGATCCTCTGGGCTCTGCCCGATTACCATTCTCCATGCGATTTTTCTTAATTGCTATCTTATTCCTCCTATTTGACCTAGAAATTGCCCTTCTTCTCCCATCCCCATGGGCTGCACAACTCACTTCACCTAATATTGTGATTATATGAGCAGCTTTAATTCTAACCCTTCTTACTCTAGGCCTAATTTACGAATGACTTCAAGGCGGCCTAGAGTGAGCTGAGTGAGTTGTTAGTCCAAACAAGACAGTTGATTTCGGCTCAACAAATTATGGATAAACCCCATAACAACTCTATGACACTTATCCATTTTAGCTTCTGTTCAGCTTTTATTTTAGGTTTAACAGGATTAGCCTTAAACCGTTCCCACTTGCTCTCAGCCTTACTCTGTCTAGAGGGCACAATACTATCCATATATGTTGGATTATGCACTTGACCAACTATAACCATAACATTCTCCTTTTCATTGATCCCTATACTCATACTTACCTTCTCAGCCTGTGAAGCCGCAACAGGACTAGCCCTGATAGTTGCCACTACACGAACTCACGGAACAGATAAATTATTTAACCTAAACCTTCTACAATGCTAAAAATTTTACTACCAACACTTATGCTAATCCCGTCAACATGGCTAATAAGCAAAAAATGACTATGACCTTCTTTAACCTCTCAAAGCCTCCTTATTTCATTATTAAGCTTAACCTGATTTTTTAACCAATCTGAAACAACCCACTTCTCAAACCACTTAATATCCATTGACCAGATCTCCACCCCGTTACTAATTTTAACCTGCTGACTTCTCCCATTAATACTTCTTGCAAGTCAAAACCACCTAACAACAGAACCCATCTCACGACAACGAACTTTTATTACCATACTTATCTTTCTTCAGCTATCATTAATTATAGCTTTCTCGGCAACAGAGTTAATCTTATTTTATATTATATTCGAAATCACACTAATTCCAACACTAATTATCATTACACGTTGAGGCAACCAGGCCGAGCGTTTAAACGCAGGCACTTATTTTTTATTCTACACCCTAGCAGGCTCTCTCCCACTCCTGGTTGCCCTTTTATCATTATACTCATCTACAGGAACACTGTCTCTAAACCTTCTTCAACTCCTCCCAAATCATATTCCTATGACTTGAGCTAACAAATCATGATGACTTGCCTGCTTATTGGCCTTTATAGTAAAAATACCACTATACGGTACTCATTTATGACTCCCTAAAGCCCACGTAGAAGCCCCAATTGCTGGCTCAATAGTCCTTGCTGCTATTCTCTTAAAACTGGGGGGGTATGGAATTATTCGAATTTCAATTACACTATCCCCCGCTATAAAAGAATTGGCCTACCCATTTCTTATTTTGTCACTATGAGGTATTATTATAACCAGCTCAATCTGCTTACGACAAACAGATCTGAAATCTATGATCGCCTATTCATCTGTAAGCCATATAGGTTTAGTTATTTCAGCAGCAATAATCCAAACCCCATGAAGCTTAACAGGAGCAATAATCTTAATAATCGCCCACGGTCTAATCTCATCTGCCCTATTTTGTTTAGCAAACACAAATTACGAACGAACGCACAGTCGAGCATTAATTTTATCACGAGGGCTACAAACCATCCTCCCATTAATAGGCACCTGATGACTAATCTCCAACCTCGCCAATATGGCTCTACCCCCGTCTCCTAACCTTATAGGAGAAATCACTATTATAACAGCTTTATTTAACTGGTCAAACTGAACCATCATTCTAACAGGACTTGGCACCCTGCTAACAGCCAGTTATTCCCTTTATATGTTCTTGATAACGCAACGAGGAATAACCCCAGAACATCTTAATGCAATTCACCCCACACACACCCGAGAACACACTTTAATAACTATGCACTTAATCCCAATTATTCCTTTGATAATAAAACCAGAGCTAATCTGAGGGTTATTTTTCTGTAGATATAGTTTAATAAATACTAGATTGTGATTCTAGAGTTAGAGGTTAAACCCCTCTTATCAACCGAACTTGGCTGGGACCCTAAGAACTGCTAATTACTTAGTTCCGTGGTTCAATTCCACGGCTTGTTCGGCTTTTAAAGGAAAACAGTCTATCCGCTGGTCTTAGGAACCAGAAACTCTTGGTGCAAGTCCAAGTAAAAGCTATGAATTTTCCACTAATTTTCAACTCCTCTATGTTAATTACAATTTTAATTTTAATTTTACCCATTTTTTTGTCAACATTAAATATAAATATCATTAACCTCCACCACTTAATCAAAACATCAGTAAAAACAGCTTTTTTTATTAGCATAATTCCACTTACTATTTTCCTAGACCAGGGCCTTGAATCAATCACCACTAACTTCCACTGAATAAACATCAATACTTTTGACATTAACATTAGCTTTAAATTTGATATCTACTCCTCAATCTTCCTCCCTATTGCTCTATTTGTAACATGATCCATTCTGGAATTCGCCACCTGGTATATAGCCTCAGACCCATTAATTACCCGATTTTTTAAATACCTTCTAACTTTCCTTGTAGCTATGGTTATTCTAGTAACAGCCAACAACTTCTTCCAATTTTTTATTGGGTGAGAAGGAGTTGGGATCATATCCTTCCTTTTAATTGGATGATGGTACGCCCGAGCCGATGCAAACACAGCAGCTCTTCAAGCAGTAATTTATAACCGTGTTGGGGACATTGGACTAATCTTAAGTATATCTTGACTAGCAATAAACTTTAATTCATGAGAAATACAACAAATCTTTTTACTTAACACAGATAGCTTAACACTGCCACTCCTTGGGTTAATCCTTGCAGCTACCGGCAAATCTGCACAATTTGGCCTTCACCCTTGGCTGCCTGCTGCAATAGAAGGGCCCACCCCTGTTTCTGCCCTACTCCACTCTAGCACAATAGTAGTTGCAGGAATTTTTTTACTCATCCGAATTCACCCAATTATAAATAATAATCAAACTGCACTTACAATTTGTCTGTGTCTTGGGGCCATTACAACACTGTTTACGGCTGCCTGTGCTTTAACTCAAAATGATATCAAAAAAATTGTAGCATTCTCTACATCAAGTCAGCTGGGACTAATAATAGTAACTATCGGACTTAATCTCCCTCAATTAGCCTTCTTTCACATCTGTACCCACGCATTCTTTAAAGCTATACTATTCCTGTGCTCAGGCTCTATTATTCACAGCCTTAACGATGAGCAAGATATTCGAAAAATAGGCGGCCTACAACACTCACTACCAGTCACCACATCTTGCTTAACAATTGGTAGTTTAGCCCTTACAGGAACCCCTTTTCTAGCAGGCTTCTTCTCAAAAGATGCCATTATCGAAGCCCTTAACACTTCTCAAACTAATACCTGAGCCTTAGCATTAACACTAATTGCAACATCATTCACAGCCATTTATAGCTTTCGAATTGTTTTCTTCGCATCTATAGGTCACCCACGATCAAGCTCACTTTCTCCTATTAACGAGAACAACAAAGCAGTAATCAACCCTATCAAGCGATTGGCTTGAGGAAGCATCCTGGCTGGACTACTAATCTCATCCAACATACTACCAATCAGCTCCCCTATTATAACTATACCAGCCCTTGCAAAACAAGCAGCTATTATTGTAACTATTACCGGACTAATCATTGCTATAGATTTATCTAAATTAACAACTTCTATAAACAAAACATCAAAAACTAATATACACTCTTTTTCCAACCTGCTTGGATTTTTTCCAACTATTATTCACCGAGCCCTACCAAAAACTAACCTCAACCTAGCACAAAATATTGCAACTCATTTAATCGACCTGTCCTGATATGAAAAAGCAGGCCCACAAGGATTGGCAAACCAACAACTGCCAATAATTAAAACCACTTCAAACATTCAACAAGGACTTATCAAAACTTACCTAACCCTTTTTTTAATAACCTCAGCAATTATTATTGCCCTACTCTAATGCACGAAGACTCCCACCATACTGACTTCGCGTTAGTTCAAACACCACAAATAAGGTTAACAATAAAACCCACCCGCCAATAAACAGTAACCACCCACCACACGAATATATTAAAGCCACCCCTACTCAATCACCACGTATAACATAACCCCCTAATTCACCAGACTTATTCACCCCATCAACCTCAACTCCACCTAAAAATATATATCATACCAAAACACTCACTAAATAAACCAATACATAAAACACAACTGACCAACTACCCCATGCCTCCGGATAAGGTTCAGCAGCTAAAGCTGCCGAATAAGCAAACACCACCAACATTCCACCAAGGTAGATTAAAAAAAGAACAATAGACAAAAATGAAGACCCAAACGCAGCAATCACTAAACACCCAGCCCCTGCCGCTATTACCAACCCCAAAGCAGCATAGTAAGGAGATGGGTTTGAAGCAACAGCTACCAGCCCTAATACTAACACAATTATTGAAAAAGAAATTATATAAATCATAATTCCCACCAGGATTCTAACCAGAACCTGTGATCTGAAAAACCACTGTTGTTATTCAACTATAGGAACTAATGGCACCAAACATCCGTAAATCACACCCGTTAATTAAAATTATTAATAACTCCTTCATTGACCTTCCAGCCCCATCAAACATCTCATCATGATGAAATTTTGGGTCTCTCCTTGGGGTTTGCTTAATTGCCCAAATCATTACAGGGCTCTTTCTGGCGATACACTACACAGCAGACACATCAATAGCATTTTCTTCAGTGGCTCATATCTGCCGAGATGTCAACTATGGTTGACTAATCCGAAATCTCCATGCCAACGGAGCCTCATTCTTCTTTATCTGCATTTACCTGCACATCGGACGAGGCCTATATTATGGCTCGTTCTTGTTCAAAGAAACATGAAACATTGGTGTAATTCTCCTATTTCTAGTAATAGCCACAGCATTCGTCGGCTATGTTCTTCCATGAGGACAAATGTCCTTCTGAGGGGCTACAGTAATTACTAATCTTCTTTCTGCTATTCCGTACATCGGAAACGTACTAGTCCAATGAATCTGGGGAGGTTTCTCTGTAGACAACCCAACCTTAACTCGATTTTTTGCTTTCCATTTTCTCCTTCCGTTTGTTATTGCCGGGGCCAGCATTCTCCACCTCCTGTTTCTTCACGAAACAGGGTCAACAAACCCAACAGGGCTAAACTCGGACCCAGACAAAGTTCCTTTCCACCCATACTTCTCTTATAAAGATCTTCTAGGCTTCCTAATTATACTCACAGCACTTACCCTTTTAGCCATGTTTTCCCCAAATCTTTTAGGCGACCCCGATAACTTCACCCCTGCCAACCCTTTAGTCACCCCACCTCACATTAAACCAGAGTGATACTTCCTATTTGCCTATGCCATCCTACGATCAATTCCAAATAAACTAGGCGGAGTACTAGCCCTTGCTCTCTCTATCCTAATCCTAGCCCTCATACCTCTTCTCCACACATCAAAACAACGGAGCTTAATGTTCCGACCATTAACACAAATTATGTTCTGGGCCTTAGTAGCCGATACACTTATCCTAACCTGAATTGGAGGTCAACCAGTTGAAGATCCCTACATCATAATTGGTCAGTCAGCCTCGGTAATCTACTTCTCGATCTTTATCATCATATTTCCACTTGTCGGATGAGTAGAGAATAAATTATTAAACTGATAGTCCTGATAGCTTAATCTAAAGCATCGGTCTTGTAAGCCGAAGACTGGAGGCTAAAACCCTCCTCAAGACTTATTGGCAGTTGTTGGCCAATCGAGAAAGAAGGAATTAAACCTCCACTATTGACCCCCAAAGCCAACATTCTAATTAAATTATCTCCCGCTATATGCACTTTATAACGCTATGCACTATTTACATTATATGTATATCGAGCATTAATTTATATACCCCTTGAATAATATATTCAATTAAATATCAAGAATTAAACATATTTTATGCTTATATACATATTATGTTTTTATAACATAAATTAATATTCCCTTTGAATAATATGATCAACTAAACATCAAGAAACCAACAATTTATACTAGTAATGACAAACATAAAATTATACTTCCACATTTAAACCATTTAAACATGAATATCCTCAAAAATATAATAATGTATAATCGTACATAATACAGTAATATAACATAAATATTTATTATAATAAGAAATCCTTAATTCACTATCTTCATGATAACCTCTATCTCGTCAAACAAATAAAAATCAAACAAGCAGTATTAACTCTTCTTAACCCAAATTAACTAATTCTAGCAGAGACTATGATTTCAACCCTTCCTCACTTTACCCAGCCTGGAGTGATGTCTGATGCAAGATGCCCTGAATCTACCGTACCTGGATCTAGGCCGGATTACTGATGAAGTTTAAAAAGCATCTGCCGATAGTGAATCTGTGGGACCTCAACCTAATACTAGTCCCTAGTGTAATTCAGTAAAGCATCTCTCCTATGCGTTAGTCCATCTCGCCCCCAGCCCAGCCTAGTTCCTAATTGGATTGCATACATAGTTTTTTATTTTTATTGACTTTCATTAGCATCTCAGTAGTGGCTAACAGCGCATATTACGTAATAGGGTGGAACATAGGTCTTATCGGCTAAGACGTACACGAAGTATTATCTCATGGTGTTAAAAATGAATGCATGATTGACATATTTTACCCTTAATTACAACGTGTTCCTCAACTCTCCTGTTATTTACCACCGGGGTTGAGACTTATCTATATAAGGACGTTTCCGCGCGCTAAACCCCCCCTACCCCCCAAATTAATTCTTCCTGTAAAACCTTGTATTCTCCCGTCAAACCCCGAAACCGGAAAAATTTTACATTCTAAACTAATTTATTTTAACTAAACTCTAAAAAGTTCCTAGGTCAGCTGAATTAGGTGTTTCTCCTAATCTTTTTGCCTTCCGTGGGATAGTTAAAATAGGGTGCCATAACCCAAACCCAAATATTTATTGTATATATATCGTATATATTGTGATTAATTCAATATCAGTCTCTCCACTAGTGCAACACTTTTTTTTAAAACACATTATAACGTTGCATGTTAACAAATAGCTTTTTGTACT